ACTCATTAAATTGGAAGTATTGATCCAATTCAAAAAAAAAATTATGTTTCGCAATTAAATAATCCAATTTTCCATTTTTAATTGACCCTTGGATACAAATCACGAGAATGTATATTTTTCCTCGAATCCTTCGTTGAGAGGTAAAGGATTAAATCCTTTTAAGAAATAAAGTTTTTCTTCGGAATATGAATCAAATCAAACCGAGGGATCCCTTAACTATAAAAGGGATTAATAAAACGAATCACACTTTTACCACTAAACTATACCCGCTACAATGGGATTATTGTATATAAATGAAACTTTTGTCGAACAAAAAAAGGTAATCGGACGTAATCAAGATAGGATCCAAAACAAAATAATGATGAAAATTATAGCATTGACGTGTTTGTTTTGGTTTTGTCAGTAAACCTAATCAGATTAGTAAAAGAGCACTCCTAATTCAAAATTTAAATAAAGAAAGAACAAGTTCTTTCTTTTGCTGGAGGATTTTTGACAGAACAGATAGGGCTCGATAAAACTATTTATGTTATGACATAAGAATGCATTGCACAACAATCCACAGTTCCTTATTTTTTTTTCTTTTTTTCCAGTAAAGGAAAAAAAATAAGAAAAGAAAGAATAATAATATAATAATAAAAAATGACACTTTGATTCTATAGAATGAAATTCCATATCATAGGAATGGAAAGATCCCTTCTTCTGATTGTTGTTTCAATAATCAATAATAAGCATTTTTTTTTTCAAACAAATCATTTTATCTATATCTATGATTTGGAATGGAACAAAAAATGGCCCGGCTAGGTACTGACCAGGCCAGGCCGTGAAAAGAAAAAAAGCTCTTTCGGAAGAAGAGGTATTCTTGCTTTTTTATTTTTTTTTTATTCGAAATATCTCTTTAGAACCATTTCTTTATCTAAATGGGATTGCTTATAAAAGTAGTATATATTAAAGTTGTATATATTAATAGAGTAAAAAAAAAATAAAGAGAGATAAAGAAAAGAAAGGCTTTTTTTCAAGCCTTACTTTTTGTGTAATGTAAGATAGTAATTATCCTTTTTCAATTGGGAGAGATGGCTGAGTGGACTAAAGCGTCGGATTGCTAATCCGTTGTACGAGTTTTTCGTACCGAGGGTTCGAATCCCTCTCTTTCCGTTTCCGTTGATGACTTGTTATTTTATTTATTCTTTTTTTCAAAACCTTTCCTTTGTTTTTGTTTTATTTCATATAATAAATAAATATAATAAATAAGGATGTACAATAGATAAAATCCTAAGTAAGAACATTGAAAAATTAAGTAAGTAAAAAGAAAGGCCTTTTTATTCTTCACGTCCAGGATTACGTCCTGGATCATTAGATAGGAATCCAAAGATGAAGAGAGAAACAAAAAATATCACTACTGTGTAAACAAAGAGTTTGAGAGTAAGCATTACACAATCTCCAAGATCTTTTTTTTTCAAAAAAAAAAAGAGAATAGATTCTCCATTTTTATACCCCATATCCTATTTTGATACCAATAAACAAAATGGTTTCTCGAAATCAAAAATCAAAAAGAATTTTCAGAAATTCATTTGGAATAAGAGTCGAGTCTTTCATTAAAAAAAAATATTTCCTATTTTGAAATGACTCTAAAAGGGTTTTTCAATAAATGAAAAAGAATCCGAATGAGGAAAGGAAAGAGGGGAGTCAGATTTTTTGCAGCTATCTAAGAATTGTTTGAATCGAGGGTTCATGCTGTAAGACTTATCCGATCTTATCCATTGTTCCAATTTTTTTTTTTCGAATAAATCATGTCTAGGACAGTATTAAAGATCTCATCGAAAACTTACAGCAGCTTGCCAAACAAAGGCTAAGAGAAAAAAGAGAAGGGGTATTACTGGCATAAAATCTACGATTGGATTCAAAAAAGCGTAGGCCTCAGGCAATTTGGCTAAGAAAAAACTACTTGAATAAAGGGTGGAATGAAGACAGATACAGATCAAACTAAAGATATTAAGCATAACAAACATTTTTTTTTTCTTGGACTTGGAGATAATTGTATTTTGATTGAGTTATTGTTATTGATAATTGATATCCCTTAAAAATGAAAAAAAAAAGTAAGGGATACCAAAAAATCCTTCTTTGAACTCACCCAATCCAAAATCCTTCAATTCTCAAAAAAGAATAGAAGAAATCATACTTTTATACAATATCTTAATTGAATTATATGTAATGATCAATAAATTCAGCTTCATTGTATATCTACACGTGTCAAAACCCTAGGAACAATAGAGTCCATAGATATTTATTTTAGATTGGAATTGACGAACAACCAAAAACAATACTACTGTTTAGTAGTATTGAATAGAAATTGAAATGGGGCGTGGCCAAGTGGTAAGGCAACGGGTTTTGGTCCCGCTATTCGGAGGTTCGAATCCTTCCGTCCCAGGGAATACCTATTCTATATATAGATAGAAACAGAGTAGAGAAATATCTATTATCACAATAAAGAAAGGTTTTCTTTTTGAACTACCTTCTCTACTCTTTAAGAGTTAAATATTGGATATTATGTGATTCTTGTTTCTGATTTTTAATGATTCTATTCTTCTTTAAATCCTATTTTTTCACAAATTAAATTCAACTAAGATACATATAGATGAAACTGAATCGAGTTGTGATCTAGGAATCTAGATTCGAAGAATTGGAAATAAAGAAAAAAGGGGGTTGCAAAAGAGGTTGAATGCGCTTTTCATCGTATGTCCATCCCCTTATACTTTGAATATTGAATATTCATATTGAAGTTTAAGTTAGTTACTTCGAAAAGCCTTACGTCCCATATAATAAGAATTAATTAACAATGTAAGATAGCAATTTAACTAGCTGTGCTTGTACAAATTGAATTAAGAAATAATCAAGTTACATACATATAACGTATCTATTTTCTTTGAACCTCATTTTTAGGTATTTCATTTCGTATTTGATTTGGTTCTCATATATAATTGTAAATATATGTAATAATATATACAGGGGGGTAATTCATACATCCTATATTCTATTCCCCTTGCTTTAAATAAAAATTATTGAACGAACCCCCACCAGTCAAAGAAACTACGCGTAAAATGAGGAAATGCTTAATGTATTATTGTCGTTCTATTTCAGTGATAACGTTTTTTCGTTTTTTGAAAAAGATTTTGGATCCGTTAATTTGAAATATTCTATATTGAATATTCATAATTCATTCCAATGACAATTGTTCAGTCTATCTGATAGAGGGAATTCTTTTTTTTATGATTTTCTTTTTCAGTATGAAATCAAAGAAAAAGAGCCTAAATCTTCCTTTACATCAACTTTTTTTTATTCACTCCACGAAAAAAAGAAATAAATTTCTTTTTCTATCTATCTATATTTTTTTAATCACTGAGGTTTAATTCAAAGATGAATTATTTATGATGATAAATGCAATCTTTAGGAAAACTTTATTCAAATAGTGATATCCAGGTAGGTTTTTTTTTTCAATTCAATAACTATTTGAATTGAATGATTTCTTATGAGTATTTGATATTCGAAGAAGTCTAAGATTGTTGAATATATCCTCTCAAGTTACTTGAAGATGCAATGTAGATTCAATACAAAGAACTTTTTTCTTCCTAATATTTAGAAATTAATAAATTTTAGAAATTAATATTAATAAATAAAATAAAAATATTGCATTCATCCAATAAAAAGAAAATCGAGGATTAAAGTGAAGTCTTTCTAAGACTTCTTTAGAAACCAATGGAACGACCGAACAAATGACTATTCATGATTCCCTAATTGAATCAATTACATATCAGTTCCAAACTAGAGGAATGTTATGGTAAAACTTCGTTTGAAACGATGTGGTAGAAAGCAACGTGCGACTTGAAGGACATGATCAGTTGTGGATTCTTACACCCACCCTTTTTATTATATAGGAATGAAGGTGCTCTTGGCTCGACATCCTTTGTTCTGTTCCACTCGAAACCTCATTTTTTCTTGGGTTGTAGTGTAAACAGTATGTGATGTAGCTCGAGTAGAAAGTATTGATTCATTTCTCAGGGCAAGGATCTAGGGTTAGTGCCAATTAATAAGTTGGAACAACTTCGTAAGTGTAGTCTATTTTCGATTTCTAAATCGAAAGGATCCAATTCGAGCAAGTTTCAAATCCAAAAAAGGAAAATTTGTTGGAATTAGTGAAACTCTTTTGATCAAAAGTGTATCTTGCGGGAATCAACCGTTTATGATTCTTTGATAGAAATAAATCAGAAAAAGGGCCGTGTTGCTGCCATTTTGAAACGATTAAAAATCACCGAAGTAATGTCTAAACCCAATGATTCAAGGCAAAGATAAAATATTTTGGAACAAGGAAATATCTTTTTTTTAATTGTCTCGACAACTAGATCAAGAATAAGGAGTCCAAATATATTCTAAATGAGACAAAGAAAAAGGGGTTAGAGACCACTCAAAAAATCAAATACATAAGGGTTTTCTTTTGAGCTATTTCATATTTCCGAGTTACTCAACTTGAGTTTTGAGAATACAAATGATTTTTTTTTTTGATAAAGAAAAAGAAGAATAAAAAAGTATTAAATAATCTTAGTCTAATTTATTTGATTTAATGCTTTTATAGATCTATTTGACATTCGAATTGTATACATAGACATATCTTTTAATTTCTCGAGCCGTACGAAGAGAAAGCTTCGTATACGTTTCTAGGGGGGGTTCTAGTTTATCTACGTCTATCCCAATGAGCCGTTTATCGAATCGTTGCAATTGATGTTCGATCCCGAAGAGAAGGAAGAGATCTTCGGAAAGTGGGTTTTTATGATCCGATAAATAATCAAACGTATTTAAATATTCCTGCTATTCTATTTTTTCTTGAAAAAGGTGCTCAACCTACAGGAACTGTTTATGATATTTTAAAGAAAGCGGGTTTTTAGAGAATTTCGTCTTAATTAAAGGAAAGTCAATTAATGAAATACAAAAGAAGAGGGCGTGGGTGATTC